ATTCCTTTTGGATAATTTACATAAAAAATCTCCATTACTAATCCTTTATGTATTTTGGTGTTCCTAACCATCCACTGATTTTTGCTCAATCACCCGTTATGGTAATACATAGAAACGATAGTGAAAACTCTATGTGGTTGATCTTTTGAGTTGAGCCCGCTTCAAGCCAGGATGACTAATCAACCAATCTTGGGGTAAAAGTCTTGCTTCTATTTACTTTTTTTTTTTTTATTCTTGTACGTAGGAAATGAGACTCAATCTTTTTACTGCTAATTTCTAAGCTGTTTTCTTTCACTCATACAACTATCTGATTTAGGTCATCAAACTGAATGATGAATAAAAAAAGGAGATATCTATTCAATTTCTTTTCGAAAAAGAAAGGAATAAAGAAAAGTTTCTGTTTTAACGAATCGCACGTAGAGATATTGATAACACACAAAGGGTTAATGGTATTTCATAACTAATCGATTGAGCAGCGGCTCGTAGACCACCTAAAAAAGAATATTTATTATTTGATCCATATCCTGACATAAGGAGTCCAATGGGAGCAATACTGGAAATGGCAATCCATAAAAAAACACCGATATTGAGATCAGATAAAACAAGGTGATAACTAAAAGGAATTACTGAATAACTTAGTAAAATTGATATAACTGCTATGGATGGTCCTATACTGAATAAACGAGTATCTCCTCTAGATGGAAAAAGATTCTCTTTGAAAATAAGTTTTGTCCCATCTGCTAAAGCTTGAAGAATTCCCCAAGGACCGGCGTATTCGGGACCAATACGTTGTTGTATTCCTGCAGATATTTCTCTTTCTAACCACACAATTACGAGTACACCTATTGTGATTCCCAATACAAGAGTCAAAATAGGGAAAAACATCCCTATGATTCCATAGACTTCTTTTAAAGATTCCAATCTAGAAAAAGAATTTATATCTTGTACTTCTGTTGTATCAATTATCATTTTAACGATCAACTTCTCCCATAATGATATCTATGCTACCTAGTATTGTCATAATATCGGCCAATTTCATTCTTTTAACTAACTGAGGAAGAATTTGCAAATTGATAAAACCAGGTGGACGAATTTTCCACCTCCAAGGAAAACCACTCTGATCTCCTATTAAAAAAATTCCCAATTCTCCCTTTGGGGCTTCAACTCTTACATAAAGTTCTTGCTTCGGTAATTCAAAAGTAGGAGAAGGTTTTTTACTAATGAATCGATATTCAAAATCATTCCATTCTGGATCCCTTTCTCTAGCAAAGAATCGGGTTTCTAAATTCTCATAGGGTCCCCCTGGAATTCCTTCCAGAGCCTGTTGAATAATTTTTATCGATTCCCTCATTTCAGCGATTCGGACTAAATAGCGAGCTAATGAATCTCCTTCTTTTTGCCAATGGATTTCCCAATCCAATTCGTCGTAACATTCATAATGATCAACTTTACGAAGATCCCATTGGATTCCGGAAGCTCGTAGCATTGGTCCCGATAAACCCCAATTTATTGCTTCTTCTGGACCAATAATGCCTACCCCCTCAACTCGTTCTAAAAAAATAGGATTTCGCATAATAAGTTTTTGATATTCAGAAACCGCTGTTAAAAAATAATCACAGAAATCCAAACATTTATCTATCCATCCATAAGGTAGATCGGCCGCTACTCCTCCGATACGAAAATAATTATGCATCATTCTCATACCGGTGGAAGCTTCGAATAGATCATATACTAATTCTCTTTCTCTGAAAATATAGAAAAAAGGAGTCTGTGCACCAATATCTGCCATAAAGGGGCCAAGCCATAACAGATGAGAAGCTATACGACTCAACTCTAACATAATTACTCTGATATAACTGGCTCTCTTAGGTACTTGAATGTTTCCCAACTGTTCTGGTCCATTTACGGTTATTGCTTCTGTGAACATAGTAGCTAAATAATCCCAACGTGTTACATAAGGCAGATATTGTATAACTGTTCGATTTTCCGCAATTTTTTCCATTCCTCTGTGTAAATAACCCAATATTGGTTCACAATCAATAACATCTTCGCCATCTAGAGTAAGGATGAGCCGAAGAACACCATGCATTGATGGGTGGTGAGGTCCCATATTGACTATCATGAGGTCTTTTCTTGTAGTTGTTACATTCATAGGTTATTCCTCGATTCATTCTTTCATGAATTGCTGCAAATGAAAAGAAGTTCATTAAAATTCAAGATCTAATAAAAAAATCAAATAATTCAAATTCCTTTTTCAATTAACGAGTTTTTGATTCCCGAATATCCAGCTGACTAATTAATTCTTTATAACGTACTCTATTTTTCTTTGACAAATAAGAGAGCAGTCGTTGGCGTTTTCCCAGGATTTTACGTAGACCTCTCTGAGATAAATAGTCTTTTCTGTGCAATTCTAAATGTGAAGTCAGTCTTCGTATCTTATTGGTGAAATGAAATACTTGAAATTCAACGGACCCCCTGTTTTCTTCTTTTTCTTCTTGTGAAATAACTGAAATGGATGAATTTTTTACCATAAAACGGATTTTCTATCCTCTTTTTTTTTAATGGATTCTTACTGATCAGTAAGAATAATGCTAGTCATTTTAATTTGGTATACACAATAATCTTAATTTCTTTATGAACTCCTAATTTTATCAAATAAAATTAATCAATCCAATTTTCTTTTCAATTTTATTCGTATAGGAATAGGAATATGAAAATTCGTATAGGAATAGGAAAGGATGATATATTTCTACATTTAGAAAAGATACAAAATTTTGGATCTAATCTAATAATAAAATAAAAAAATAAGAAGATTCCGTTAATCATTTATAGATCTATTGGATATTGATACATGCATTGATCATGTATCAGACTGGAAGGTAAGACAATATATGGGTGCAACTATTTGTTTCATATACCATACATATATGGTACAGAATATATATGAAAAACGCATCATTAACAAATTTGCAATCGTGGATACATATTTATCCTTATCATACTGAAGCGGCTCCCATTATTGGTATCAAACCAATATCGATTCATACAAGATAAATCTTCTAATCGAGAATTAGGCCAAAGAACGAACTTTAATTTAATTAGTTTCTTTTTATCAAAATGTTTTCTTTTATCCAAAACAAAGTTTTTTACGTTGTTGCAAAATACTGGATTTTTATGAATACCATCTCTCTTCCATGAATTGAAACAAATTAGAATTCTTAATTCTTTACGTCCTTTAGTGGATAATACTTTTTCGGGAACAAAGAACAAATCATAATGATTTTTGTATCTATTTTCAGCCATTCTTTGATGTCTTTCAATGGATTTATCCAAATTAATCTTAGCAATATAGCTTTTTTCTCGGTATCTTTGATTAATTTTGGGCTTACTCTTATGAACCAATGAAATATTTAGACTTTGGTACATAATAAATTGTCCGTCATTTTTTATAGACAAACGAACTGGTTCGATAATTAATATACCCTTTTTCATTAATTCTGTAAGAGTTAAATCCTTTTGAATCATCAGAATATCTAAACTCATTTCTCCCCTTTGAATAGAGGATATAGCAATTTCTCTTGGATTTATCAGTCTAAGTAGGAGACAATATACTTTGATATTATTGATCATTCTTTGATTTAAAGAATCATCCCATCTCAATTGAAAACGTAAATACCTTTTTAGGAAGAAATCAAGTTCTGCTTCCGTGTTGCTCTTATATTGCTTTTTCTTTATACGTTTTTTCATATCTGAGCTTGCATAATCTTCTTCAATGGCTTTTTCTTGGTTTGAGAGAAGTGATCCAAGGTTCGCTTGATTTTGTGCATCTGATTTAAGATTATCTCGACTTGCGGATTCTTTTTCTTCTTGATTTCGATTCTCTAATTCAATCGATTTTTTTTCATTCGAAAATAGAAAAAGATTCCTTTTGTTCTTTCTAGTGATGTTTTTATTTTCACTACCATTTTCATTAAAATTTAAAAGAAGTAGTTGGATTGGTATGATCCACGGTCTCATAATATATGTATTATAAAGCAGCACAAATTCTGGAAAGAACCAAAGTTTCAGATTCGATATGGGACGACTTAGTATTTCTTCATTCATTCCGATCCAATCAAAAAGGTCTTTTTTTTTGTTGGATGCCGTAATTCCTCTATTTTGGGAAATTTTAAGATAAAAAAGACCTTTTTGATCCATTTTATCAATTATTTGATAATTATTAATCCCAGTATTAGTATTTTTATTACCATTGGTATCGATATCGATCCAGGACTCAATATCGACTTTATTTCGAAGACAAAAATCGAAAATTCTCCAATCAAAATATTTTCTATCTGTAAATTTATCCAGATTCATAATAGCATCATCTTCTAAATTAAGAGGAATAATACCTCCTGTCATGTCGACGAATTTACCCTTTTTATATATCTTATTGTAATTATAACAAATCTCTTGTTTATTATTTAAACGTAATGGTGATATCGATTTATATGAAAAAAGGTCATATTTATAGTATTGTTGAAAGTTATATTTTGAATTTGATTCAAAATCATTTAATTTTTTGTAATTAATTAATATTAATCGATCTTTTTCATCTGAATGCTTTTTGTTTAAATCTTTATTTTGCACTATACGGGTTTGATTGAATCTATTTCGCCATTTGTGTGGTACTAATCGATACCATCTAATCGGAGATAAATCATATTGATAATGAACCCTTAACCAGTTTTTCCATTGAATCATTCCCGAATTCCAAATATTTTTATGTTTTAATTCAGAATGAAAAATTCCTTGTGTTTCAAAATAATCCTTTATTTTATTCTTAAGAAAAAGAGATGTTCCGTGATATTGAAGGACATATCTTAACTTATACAAGTTACGAATTTGCGTTTGATATAATTGGTAAAATACATATGCTTGTGAGAATGAGGATAAAAAAATCTTTGATTTTTTACTACTAATATCCGAAATTGATTTTTTTATAGTCCAAATAAAACGAATTGTATTTTTATTTCTTTTATCAATTTTTTCTTTATTTCTTTCATTATTGGAAATGTATTTATCAATCATTTTTTTTGAATTATCAAAAAAAAGTTGTGTAGTGATCCTCGGAATATTAATGATACAGAGAAGGATATCTATGTATATCCTTTCAATTAAAAATTTGAAAAAAGAATATGATTTGTGGATTAATCGAACATTTCTTCTTTTGAATTTCTTTAATTTCTGCCAAATATTTTTTATTGATGCTAATAGTTTAGTAGGATAACTTCTTTTATTATAACTAATATTTATATTGATTTCCGGAGTTAAAAATCCTTTCTTCTTATCTTTTGTAATTTTTTCTATTTGATTCCTGATTGTGCTGGTTCTATCGGCCAGATCTTTCATTTTTTTTTCTGTCAAATTCATAAATAGAATTTGAATGGACGATTCATTAATCATCCCATTACTGATTATCCCATCTTTTTCTTTTTTAGTTTCACTCAATTCATATATTTCTCTTAATCCAAATAATTGAATTGGGTTTCTTTTTGAAAGTTCTTTTATTATTCCTTTTAAAAATAGAATGTTTTTCATGACCCATTTTTTTCTTTCTTTTGAAAGGTTTAAAAAAAAATGGATTCTTTCTTTTAAAACCTGTATAACTAAAAAAGAATTCTTTTGCAATTTGATAATTTTTTTTCTGAGTTCTTTAAAAATGGGTTCAAAAAATGAACGTTGTTTTCTGGGAGAACCAAAAGGAAGTTCAGTTTCCATTCCCCAAACTGTTAAAAAACAAAAATCGTTTTGTTGCCCTTTATTTCTCAGCGGATCTTTCTGGGGGGGTGACACCTTAGATCTGTGCCAAGGTTTAAGGCAAAAAGGAAATAGGATCTTTATCTGAATACCGTCTGTCAACCAATTTTTTGGAAATTCGGTTTCTGATAATTGAACACCATTATAGGTGCATTTAACATGCATTTCTCTATTCCAATCTTTTAAGTCCTCGGACCACTCGGGAAATTGAAATAATAACATACGGGCTATATTTTTAGCTATTATCAATGAAGGGAATAGAATATATTTTCTAAGAAAAGATTGGGTTACTAATAGGGATCCTCTTATTACTTGAGCAAATAAAATGCTATCCCAGGCTTCCGCTATTTCTATTCGTGCTTTCTCTTCTCTTTTGTATTCTTCTCTTTTTTCTTCCTCTTTTTTTTTCTCACTTTCTTTTGTCTTTTCCTCCGTATAATCCGAAATTCTTAATTCTGTTGTTTTTTTATACATCCAGTTTTTCAAAATGAATTTTATCATCCCGGAGATATCAAAAGAAAAAAGGGGTTTGTCTATTCTGTCCAAAAAAAGAGTAGAATGCACATTTGCTTGAAACAATTCACAAGTAACTGTTTTACGTCTTTGAGCACGCATAGAGCCTTTGATTATGTCTCGACGAAAATCCGATTGTTGTGAATAACGTATCAAAGCCACTTCGTCGGCTTGATCAGGATTATTAGTATTTTTGCTATTAGTATCAGTATTTTGATGGTTATCAGTAAAAATCACTACACGTTTGGCTTTTCTGGAACGAATCTGATGATCCTCTGCCACGTTTTCTTCGTTTTCTCCCTCCTGTTGTTCCAAATCGTTGATTAATTTGTATGACCACGGAGGAACTTTTTTACTTATTTCTTTTATTCCAATAGATTTTTTTTTACTTCTTTTAGTCTTGGGCTCAGTTATAACTGCGTTGAAGAAAATTTTCAAAATTTTTATTTGATCTTCTGAATTAATTCTTCCTTGTTCAGTTTCTGGAAATGGAAATAAATAAAGTTTTTTTTCTGTTGATAATGAATTTCTATCAAATGCATCTATTTGTTTTTCCAAGTTTTCCTGATCAGTATTAAAAAGTATAACATGAATTTTATTTATCCAACCTGTCTCGATGTAATTTTTTATAGAAATTTTATTTAGGATTGGGGATGAAAAAAAAAATTTGACCCTTCCACGACAGGGCCCTTTCAAAAAAGGATCATATATTTTAGGCAAGTATTCTTTTTTATTTTCATCATTACACAATCTAGTTATTTTTTCGAGTACATCTAGAGTACTGGATCCTTTATTTCGAGTTTCCATTCGATTTCTAAATTCTTTGCTCAAGTTGTTCTTTTTTTGTTCATTGGTATAAATCCAATGATCATACAATTCATCAGAGGGTAGTTTTTCTCTTGTCAACAAAGAAATTTTTTTTTGTATCATTTTCAAGAAAGTTGACAAACTGGGGGGGTACGCAAAAGATATTCTTTCTTTTCCATTGTTTCGACATGTATAAAAAAAATATTGTGACATTTCATTTCTTACGGCATTTTCAAATTGATTGTTTTTTATATATCGCAATGGACGATTCCATCGTTTATAGTCGAAAAGAAGAGTCACAAGAGGTTTTTCAAACCATAATAAAAATGGATCTTCTTGAAATATTTCTAATTTCGAATTCTCTTTATTTTTATTCCGATC